TATCGAATCGATCATAACCACTACCTACATTCCAGGAAATTGTGCACCACAAATAGGAACTAATAAAAAGACCCGCGATCCCGTAGAAAGACATCACGATCCCTTGTGGAAAAAAAATGATTTCCTGAGACGGAACAAAAGGTAGCAAATTTCTACCAAGATAACTGGAAATTCCAACCAATAAGAATCCTAATGAACCTAAAAAAACGATAAGGGCCCAGCAAAAATTACTTAGTTTTCGAGACCCCGTTATAAGTTCTATCCATATATGTTCTGATCGCCAACTCATACTTGATCCGATTGCATTTTATTGGAATTGAGAAAATACCCCAAATGGTTTTTACTTTTTTTCTTTCCGAAGGAATTCTCATCAACTAGCACTAGTTTGATGTGAACTAGCACTAGTTTGATGTGAACCTTTAGGAGTAATTCATCAAATTGGTTAGATCTAAAATAATAACATACTCTTCATATAATCCCAATATACATATTGATATACATATAGATCGACCAACTTTACATTTTAGGCATCTGACGATCCTGATCTATTTGAAACTAGCTAGAATTCATTTACCCATAGATCCTTTTCTGCAGGCATAAGAGCTTTTTCCTTTCTGTTCGGCGGAAATCACATGTTATACCACATTTCCCGAACTAAATATCTGTGTTATGCTACAAGTGTAAGTTTCAACAAAAAAAAAACGGATAAGATTGGATTGGGTCTCCTTAGATCTAAACAATCTTGTTTTTTTGAACATGAAGAAATAAAGAAGCCATTGCAATTGCCGGAAATACTAGGCCTACTAAAGGCACAAAAATAGAGGGAAAGTTGAAAGTTGTCATAAAATGGGTACCTCGATTTACTATATTGTACCTGTTATTAGTTTTTTAAAATATCATTTTTTATATTTATACTAATTATAATTAAGAATTGTAATTATTATGAATTCGTAGTTATTATTAATTAATTCAATTTGAAAATTCTTAGTAGAGATATAAGTATCTATATATCTAAGTGAGTATATAGAATAAGTCCAAGGAATGTAGAACTAAATAAATGGACTTATTCATCTAAGCTAACTACTTGTTTGCTACAAATAACAAAATGTAACTTAGTGCGCTCTACTTGATTGAATTGGACTTCAAAGGAAAGAAGACGTGGAGCTTAAATAACTCACTTAGAACACTTTTTAAAAGATTACGTGGTACGATTAGGTCGAATAAGCCCTTCTGGAATAAATATTCAGCCGCTTGTGAACCTTCGGGTACTGTTTTATTCAATGTTTGTTCAATTACTCTTTTACCCGCAAATGCAATGTAAGAATTGGGTTCGGCAATAATGATATCTCCCAACATACCAAAACTGGCTGTTACCCCACCAGTAGTAGGAGATGTAAGGATTGATACATAAAATAACTTTTTATTTGATTGATAATCATATAAGGCAGACGATATTTTAGCCATTTGCATCAAGCTCAAACTTCCTTCTTGCATGCGCGCCCCTCCCGAAGCACACACTATAATAAGAGGTAGAAATTGATTGGTAGCGTACTCAATCAAACGGGTGATTTTCTCCCCGACTACGGATCCCATACTACCCCCCATAAACTGAAAATCCATAACCCCAATTGCTACGGGAATACCGTTTAGTTGACCTACGCCTGTTTGAATAGCCTCAGTTAATCCTGTCTTTCTTTGATAAGAATCAATCCGATCTTTATAAGGCTCTTCCTCCGAATGAAATCCAATGGGATCCAGAGAGACCATGTCTTCATCCATAGGATCCCAAGTACCGGGATCGATCGAAAGTTCGATTCTTTCTGAACTACTCATTTTCAAATGATATCCACATTGTTCACAAATATTCATTTTTGATTTCAAAAATTTCTTATAATTTAATCCATAACAATTTTCGCATTGAACCCACAAATGCCTATATTTTTGAGTTGGATCGAGATCATTAGACCTTTCTCTTAGAGTTAAATCGCTACTCTTCGCGCGAGGTCGTATACTGGAGCTCCCGCTTTCACTATTAGTTCTACCTTTATCAAAAACGCACTTAGAAATGTAACTGTCACTACTATCACTTCCAATGGACGTATCAATACAGATTTGAGACTGAAGATAACTGTCGATGCAGCTAGTAATGGTATTATTCCAACTAAATTGAGTATCATACATGTAACGATTGTATAAGGAATCTTCACTCGTAGATCCATTATTTATATAACTAGAATTGCGATAAATAGAAGAAGAACTTTCTAGTTCACTCAGAAAAGAATCATCGTTGGCAATCTCAAAAATCTGATTTTCAATATCAAAATAGATAGAATAACTAGAATTGCGATAAATAGAAGAAGAACTTTCTAGTTCACTCAGAAAAGAATCATCGTTGGCAATCTCAAAAATCTGATTATCAATATCAAAATAGATAGAATAACTAGAATTGTTACGACCCCTCCAACTATGAATGTTTTTAGCCCTACCTTTTCGATTCGGA